TACTTTGTGTCAGAATTGAGAAATTCTATGGCTCGAATTCGAATTTTTAGTATTCTCTTATTTATCACCTGTGTCTACTATTTAGGCAGAATACCGTCGCCTATTGTCACTAAGAAACTGAAAGAAACCTCAAAAACAGAAGAAAGGGGGGAAAGTGAGGAAGAAACAGATGTAGAAATAGAAACAACTTCCGAAACGAAGGGGACTAAACAGGAACAGGAGGGATCCACCGAAGAAGACCCTTCCCCTTCCCTTTGTTCGGAAGAAAAGGATGATCCGGACAAAATAGATGAAACGGAAGAGATCCGGGTGAATGGAAAGGAAAAAACAAAGGATGAATTTCACTTTAAAGAGACATGCTATAAAAATAGCCCAGTTTCTGAAAATTATTATCTTGATGGGAATCAAGAAAATTCGAAGTTAGAAATAGAAATCAAAGAGAAAAAAAAAGTGACAGACCTATTCAGGAACAATAATATAATAATTATAAACAATAACAATAATATAATAATTATAATAATTTCAAAAAAAAAATAAAAAAAAAAAAAATTTATATTTTATATTTATAAATAATTTTATAATTCTAATATTAATATAATAATATAATAATAATATTTAAATAATAATATTAAATTTCTAATATTAATATAATAATAATATTTAAATAATAATATTAAATAAAACTCAATTTAACAATTTAATATATTTATATTTAAATTTAAATTTAAAATTTTAAATAAAGTAGTAAATTAATTTAAATTTTAAATAAAGTAGTAAATTAAGAAAAAAATCAAGACATAAAATAAATAAAAAAATAGATACGAAGAAATTCTCCCGCCCCCTACATATTTAATTCCCTCTCCTACAAAGAAACTTGTAATACCAACCCCATTCGTAATTCCATCAATTACTTGTCTATCAAAAAAAGAAATTAGTTCAGCTACCCCTCTTATACCCCTAGTAAAGGTTGTTGCATAAAAAATGTCGACATAACCACGATTATATGACCAATTATATATCACATTTATTATTTTGTCCCAAAAAATTCTCTTAGGACCCATTTTAACAAACGAATTAATTAAGTCCAAATTCTGGAAAGATAAATAAACAGGCCTATATAAAAGAGACGCTATAAAGAGTCCGCAAAAGGCTATACTTACTGAAAAAATAGCATTTGTTACAAATTCATACCAATCCACAGAATTGTTCGAATTTGAGTGTAAAAGATTTATTGACGGAGTTAACCATTTTGATAATATATCAAAATATATTCCTTTTTGATCAAAATCAAAAGGAATTCCTACGGATCCGACGAACAAAGTTAATAAGACCAATACAAGAAGCGGCAATAGCATAGTATTGTCCGATTCAAGTGGATACGTTTTTTTTGAAAAAAGGGGAGCGCTTTTATTATTATTTATTGCCATTGTTGATAAAACCGAATTTGGTTTTATCGCTTTCACTCCATTTTTGCCCCATATAGATATTGAAGAAAACAGGCTATTTTTTTTGCCACTGTAATTTTGAAAATGAGCATTTAAATGCCCTTCAAAAGTAAGTAAATACATTCGAAACATATAAAATGCAGTTAAACCCGCTGTGAAACAAGCTATTATCGCGAAAATCGGTGAATACAACCAACTATCATTAAGAATCTCGTCTTTGGACCAAAAACAAGCAAGAGGTGGAATACCACAAAGAGAAAGTGTACCTAATAAAAAGGAAATTTTTGTAATCGGCATATATTTTGTTAAACCGCCCATAAGAGCCATGTTCTGACTTTTCTCTGGTGAATACCCAATAATGGTTTCCATTGAATGAATAATAGATCCGGATCCGAAAAATAATAATGCTTTCGAATAGGCATGAGTGATCAAATGAAATAAAGCGGCTCGATAAGACCCCATACCTAAAGCTAACATAGTATAACCCAATTGAGACATTGTAGAATAGGCTAAACATCTCTTAATGTCTCGTTGAGCAAGAGCCAAAGTAGCCCCTAAAAGTATTGTTATTATACCTATCAAAGAAATGAAATTCATTACGTAAGGTATGGCTGTAAAAAGAGGAAGAAGTCGAGCTACAAGAAAAATTCCTGCTGCTACCATAGTAGCAGCATGGATAAGAGCTGAAATAGGAGTAGGCCCTTCCATGGCATCTGGTAACCATACATGAAGGGGGAATTGTGCCGATTTAGCAACTGCTCCGACGAATAAGAGGGAGGCACACAAAGTAAGAAGGAAAGAATTGACCTCATCATTATCAATCAAGTTATTGGTTATTTCGAACAAATCCCGGAATTCGAAACTACCTGTTATAAAATAAAAACCTAAGATTCCTAATAATAAACCAAAATCCCCTACACGATTAGTTACAAAGGCTTTTTGACAAGCACTTGCCGCAATTGGTCGTGTGAACCAAAACCCTATTAATAGGTACGAGCACATTCCAACTAATTCCCAAAAAATATAAATTTGTATCAAATTTGAACTAGTAACTAATCCCAACATGGAAGCATTGGAAAAACTTATATAAGCAAAAAATCTCAAATAACCTTGATCATGAGACATATAATTGTCACTATAAATAAGAACCATTATTCCAACAGTAGCTATTAATATTAACATAATGGAAGTAAGTGGATCAATCAAGTAGCCAAATTCTAAGGAAAAATCATTATTGATGGTCCAAGACCATACATATTGATGGAGAAAACTGCCGTTTATTTGCTGAATAGACAGATCGGCTGAAAAAATCATAATGATACTTAGTAATAAAACGCTAAAAAAAGCCCACATACGACGAAGACTTTTTGTTGCCGCCGGAACAAGGAGAAGCCCCACTCCTATTGCTATCGGAACTGGAAGTGGAATGAAGGGTATGATCCATGCATATTGATATGTATGTTCCATAAGAAAATGAAACTTTTTTATTTTTATTAATTGTTTAATTGTTTTGTTTCCGATTCACCAGTTCTTATCCCTTTCGGAAAGAGCAAAAAGAAAAAAAAAATAAATGAAATTTATATAAAGATATGAAAAAGATATGAAAGAACTCGAATAGAATTGAAAATTCTAATCATTATGATTATTTATTCTTTCACAAATATTCAAAATATTAAAATCAAGAAGTTATTAGTGGTTAAATGATAAGATTAAATTATTGGAGAAAAATTACTACTAAATTATTAAGTATTAAATAAAATATTTTAAAATATTTATGAAGATACAAAATATGAGATTTTCAACCATTCCATTATTACGAGAATTTCTATCTATAGAACAAGGAAAAAAAATTCTACCAAAAATGAAAGTATTTGATTCTGATATGAATCATAGGATCCGCCAATAATTTAACCCAATAAACAACTCAATAAAAAAAAAACCTTAGTTAATTTAGTCGAAATAATTAACTAGTTCGTTATGGAACTGATTGAGTTGCTTACATTCCTTCCAACCAAACAAATTCTGTTTATGGGAAACGCTACGAGATCTGTCATTTTGTTACCCGCCGCTTCAGTTCGCATATTACCGAAAAAAAAATATTATATATTACTTTTACTTAAATGTTCTTTATTCTAAAGTCACGTATCACTTAACTACTGATTCATTTGAATTTTCATTAGGTATACTTTATTGTTTGATCAATTAGAATTAATAGAAAGGATTTTACAGTAGAGTTTTTTAACGCGGGTAAGGATTCTGAAACTTTTCAATTCTTTTTTTTTTTATTAAATTCAAACTTTCAATTTCTTTTTTTTAAATGAAAAGTGTAACATGACGAAAATCACCGGAGATACAAATTTAAACCTCCTTCTTTTCTTATTAACTTAACGACAAGCAATGTCATTTCTATAGGAGTAGATCCATCAATATAGATCCGAATGAAGATATGAAGTATATAAAGTAGTAACTAAGAAAATAATAAAAAGTATTATTTTTTATTTACTTCGGATATTGTCTGTAAGGATATTGTATGTAATAATAATGAAAAAAAAAAAGATCGATTTTGAACAATAACAATAGATGTCTTTCACATTTAACTATAAGAATGAGTAAACTCTTCATTTTTGAATGGCGGTTCCGAAGAAACGTACTTCTATATCAAAAAAGCGTATTCGTAAAAATATTTGGAAAATAAAAGGGTATTGGGCAGCGGTAAAAGCGTTTTCTTTAGCAAAATCTATTTCTACCGGGAATTCAAAAAGTTTTTTTTGTGAAACAAACAAATAATAAAGTCTTGGAATAATCTGAATTGATATGAATTAATCAATTGGCTAATAGAATTCAATTGGCTAATAGAATTTTGTAAGAGGAATGACCCTCATTAACTAATATTTTAATATTGTGAACCGATCAATATGAAATTTTATTTCATATTGTGATATGTAGAATAAAAACTTTTCTGTCTACTGAAAAGTTACTATAAAAAAAAATGAAACTCAAGATACAAAGTTTTCTCTCTCTTTTTCTCTTTTTAATAGGTATAGGTTTTTGCGGGATGGGGATTATAATCTTCCCCATCGATTTTTCTTTTTAAAAAGAAAAAGAGTATTCTTTTTCTTTAAGGAAGATTTATTGTATTATGTATCTTGAATATAGATCCTATGTTTGAACTACAGGATCGATCAAGATAAATATCTATAAATCACGATATCTGGATGAATATATTGATAATTCTATTTTTCTTTCCAAATAGATTTCGGAAATCGAGGAAAATAAAAATTCTGATAGAAATTGTGATCCATAAAAAATAAAAAATCCCTTTTTCATTTTCATTGACAAAAAAAATTCTCAAAAATGGGAGTGGGGTAAAAAAGGAAATTTTTGAGTTCTCTGCCAGGACTAAGAACAGAACTCTCCGGTTCCAACTTTTACATTCCAGAAGAGCTTAACTTAAACTGCACGAAATCCTATTGCATTATTGCATTATTAAAACAAAACTACCACTATCCCACAAAGAAAAATTTTTGAACGTTCAAATAGAAATTTGAGCGAGTCTTTATTTCTTTTTCCTAAAACTAAAGGATATTGCAATGAATCGACTCCTTCAATCTCGACGATTGAATATGGATGAGCTATTATGATTTCGAGCACGCCGCTATGGTGAAATCGGTAGACACGCTGCTCTTAGGAAGCAGTGCTAGAGCATCTCGGTTCGAGTCCGAGTGGCGGCATCTTCGAAAAGAAATAGAATAAATCCTATAATGAATTCAATCCCAGATTTACATTCCATTGTTGAAAGACCCCCTTTTCGTTTAGGATTTTTATGATATTTTTGATTTTAGAACATATATTAACTCACATCTCTTTTTCGATTGTTTCAATTGTAATTACGATTTATTTGATAACCTCATTAGTCCACGAAATTGTAGGACTATATGATTCGGCAAAAAAAGGACTTATAGCTACTTTTTTCTGTATAACAGGATTTTTAGTTATTCGTTGGATTTATTCTGGACATTTCCCCTTAAGTAATTTATATGAATCATTAATGTTCCTTTCATGGAGTTTTTCCATTATTAATATGGTGCCCATGGTGCCCTATTTTACGAACTATAAAAATAATTTAAGTGCAATAACCGTCCCAAGTGCTATTTTTACCCAAGGCTTTGCTACTTCAGGTCTTTTAACTGAAATGCGTCAATCCACAAAATTAGTACCTGCTCTCCAATCCCAGTGGTTAATGATGCACGTAAGTATGATGGTATTGAGCTATGCAGCTCTTCTATGTGGATCATTATTATCAATAGCTCTTCTAGTAATTACATTTCGAAAAAACGGAGAGATTTTTTGTAAACGTAAAAGCAATCATTTTTTAATTGGGTCGGTTTCCCTTGGCGAGATCCAAGACGTGAATGAAATAAACAATGTTTTACAGAACACTTTTTTTATTTCGTTTAGAAATTATCATAAGTATCAATTGATTCAGCAATTGGATTGTTGGAGTTGTCGTGTTATTAGCCTAGGATTTATCTTTTTAACCGTTGGTATTCTTTCAGGAGCAGTATGGGCTAATGAGGCATGGGGATCATATTGGAATTGGGACCCCAAGGAAACTTGGGCATTTATTACTTGGACTATATTTGCGATTTATTTACATACTCGAACAACTCAAAAATTGCAAGGCGTAAATTCTGCAATTGTGGCTTCTATGGGATTTCTTATAATTTGGATCTGCTATTTTGGGGTAAATCTATTAGGAATAGGGCTACATAGTTATGGTTCGTTCACACTAACTTCTAATTGAATAATTGAAGAAAAGACCTTACGAATACACAGGAAAAGCATATATAAATAGAACGAGAGTTTGTAAGAGTTTTTGAGAACCATTTTGAATAACTACTTTATGTTTATGGTTCTCAAAAACTCCAAACGTATCTAATTCAAATTTCATATAATATAGAATTTTATATTAATAATTATATTAATTTTTAATTTAATTATTATATTATAATTAGAATTATAAAAAATTAGAATTATAAAAATAAAATTTATGAAAATAAAAAGACAATTTTTTTTTTGTATCTATTAACTATTAATTTGATTTGTATTTTTTTTTTTTATATATATCTTAATTTATTATTATCTTAATCTTATTTAGTGATGAAATGAGGAAAACTATCTATATTATAAAAATAATTAGATAAAATATTTTCGACCTTGTCAACTGATAGTGAAAAAACGAAATCTGGATAAATACCAATACCTATTATAGGTAGAAAGATACAGATCGAAATAAAGAGTTCTCGTGGTCCAGAATCACAAAAATGAGAGTTTGAAGCATTAAATTGCTTGTATCCATAGAAAATCTGGCGTAACATAGATAATAAATAAATAGGGGTTAATATCATTCCAATTGACGTTACAAATGTAATTAGTATTTTAGGGATTAAAAAAAATTTTTGGCTAGTAATTATGCCAAAAAATACTACCAATTCTGCAACAAAACCGCTCATTCCCGGCAATGCAAGGGAAGCCATTGAGAAACTACTGAAGAGTGTAAAAATTTTTGGCATTGGGATAGCTATTCCTCCCATGTCGTCGAGATAAACAAGACGTATTCTGTCGTAACTCGTTCCCGCCAAGAAAAAAAGTGCAGCACCAATAAATCCATGAGAAATCATTTGTAAAATGGCTCCATTGAGTCCTGTATCAGTTAAGGAACTAATTCCTAGAATTGTGAAACCCATATGAGATACGGAAGAATAAGCAATTCGCTTTTTTAAGTTGCGTTGACCGAGAGATGTTGAAGCTGCATAGATTATTTGAATTGTGCCTACTATGATCAACCAAGGCGAAAATATAGAATGAGCGTGGGGTAATAATTCCATATTGATCCGAATCAGTCCGTACGCTCCCATTTTTAATAAGATTCCGGCTAAAAGCATACACGTACTATAATGTGCTTCTCCATGGGTATCCGGTAACCATGTATGTAGGGGTATAATCGGCAGTTTGACAGCATAAGCAATAAAAAATCCAAAATAAAATAAAATTTCCAATGCTACAGGATACGACTGATTAGCTGATGTTTCAAAATTTAATGTTGGTTCATTGGAACCATATAAACCCATACCTAGAACTCCCATTAAGAGAAAAATTGAACCCCCCGCAGTGTACAAAATAAACTTTGTAGCTGAGTACAAACGTTTCTTCCCTCCCCACATGGATAGAAGTAGGTAAACAGGAATTAATTCTAACTCCCACATGATGAAAAAAAGTAAAAGATCTCGAGAAGAAAATGATCCTATTTGACCGCTGTACATTGCTAACATCAGGAAATGGAACAATCGCGAATCGCGAGTAACTGGCCAAGCCGCCAAAGTGGCTAAAGTAGTAATGAATCCCGTTAGTAAAATGGGTCCTATGGAAAGTCCGTCGATTCCGAGTCTCCAGTGAAAATCAAAAATATTTATCCATTTATAATCCTGTTCCATTTGGATTAGTGGATCGTCCAATTGAAAGTGATAACAAAATGTGTAGGTGGTGAGAAGGAGTTCTAATAAACAAATACAGATAGTATACCATCTAATTACCTTATTTCCCCTCTGAGGGAAAAAGAAAATTGAAGAACCCGCGAATATCGGCAAAACAACAATTAATGTTAAACAGGGAAAAGAATTCGTGGTAAAAACAAGATACACTTTGACCAGAAAAACCCGTACTCATAAATATATCATTATATATAAAATTATAGTACATAGTACGGGTTTTTGTCGGTAAAGAGAAATCAAATGGATGCAGGTGGAGTTTTTTTTTGCAACGTATCAATAAGCTAGACCCATGCTACGAGTTGTCTCATGCCATAAATAAACCCGCACACTCAAAAAATCTGTTGGACAGGCGGATTCACACCTTTTACAACCTACACAGTCCTCTGTTCTTGGAGCAGAAGCAATTTGCTTAGCTTTACATCCGTCCCAAGGTATCATTTCTAATACATCTGTGGGGCAGGCTCGTACACATTGAGTACACCCTATACATGTATCATAAATCTTTACTGAATGTGACATTGGATCTATAAATTTTTTTGAACGTCATAAAATTTCGATCTAGTAAATTAGTAAATGAATCGTATATTTAGACACCAGATGAATCAATGATTTCTCAGAATTGAGTATTAAGTTGTTCTCAATCTACTTCTGGATTTGCTCATGCGAGAGGGCCAGGGTACTTCGATTTCTTACATTTTAGGAAATATTATCATATGTTTCTGCCGCGCGTGTCAATTTGCATCGGTGAATATTCTAATTCTTTTCTTTATTTATATTTATATGCATATGATTACCACTATTTATTCAAAAAATTCGCTTGATTGATACGAGTTGATTTTCTGTTACGATAAATTGATGAAACAATAGCTAATCCAATAGCCGCTTCGGCGGCTGCAATAGCTATAACAAAAATCGAGAAAATGTCTCCTTTTAATTGGCGACTATCAAATAAATCAGAAAATGTTATGAAATTCATATTAACCGCATTCAGCATAAGCTCAAGACACATAAGTGCTCTAACCATATTTCGACTTGTAATCAATCCATAGATACCGATAGATAATAAATAGGCACTCAAAACCAATACATGCTCGAGCATCATTGAACTACCCCCTCATTAATTCAATCTAGATTCATTTCAATATGAACAATAAGTCAACCGATTCGATTGACTAGAATATAACAAGAACAAGTGCGTAATGTAATAAAGAAAGGTAAGGGTAATAGATCGAACTAAAACATTAACCTTTTTTACACGAACAATTTTCAAATGGGAAAATAAAAATAGATGAGATAAAACAGAACAAAAGAAGTCCTTTTTTGTTTCTAAGTATTTATTACTGACGAGCCATAGCAATTGCACCTATCAAGGCAACTAAAAGAATTATAGAAATAAGTTCAAATGGAAGAAAAAATTCTGTTGATAAATGAATCCCAAGTTGTTGACCCCTATTTATCAAATCTTGCTCTATAATTTGGTTTGATCTTGCGGTCCAAATAATCCCGTACCAGGACGTATCTGAGATAGTAGTAATTAGTGAAACAAAAATACTTGTACAAACCAGTGAAGTGACTCCATCTCCAACGGTCCAAAGACGGAAATCTTTGTAATATTCTGAACCATTCATGAACATCACAGCAAATACAATTAGGACATTTATGGCTCCTACGTAAATAAGGAGCTGTGCAGCAGCTACAAAATGCGAATTCGATGGAATATGGAATAAGGATATACAAACAAGAACCAATCCCAACGAAAAGGCAGAATAAATTGGATTGGTAAATAATACTACTCCTAGCCCGCCGACTATAAGACCCAACCCCAAAAATACTAAAAGAAAATCATGTATTGGTGCAGGTAAATCCATTATATTATATGTAAAATAAGAGATAAATTTCATTTTAATTTTTAATTAAGTCGAAATGTTTCATGACCTTATTGACCAGACCTGGCAAGAAGACGTTACCCTAATTTGTTAATATGTTCCTAATTGAATTAAATTCAATCCTAATGGGGTGTTGGTTAATGTAGATACACAATATTATATTAAATTAAGAATTGAATATTAAGATAAGAATTTAATTGCATCTTGTTTCTCTATACGAAAAAAGAGCCGTTCAAAATTCAATTTATCGATTCTTTTATTACTATTAATTCTATATATTACTATTATTATTTATATTTTTATATTTTTCTATAATAATATATTTATTGATTTCAAAATCATCATAGATATATGAATATATTTTCAATACAAAGCAAGCTGCGATTCTCACAACCTATAGTTAGTAGTTAGGATTCTTAGTTATTGACTAAGCAAAATGAAAGAAGCTTCGTTCCTTTCAATCAAAAATGAATCTTAGTAATTGGTAATTGTTATTGAATCAAGGGGTTTACCCACGGTTTTTTTTATTGGAGTCGAATTCATAATTGTTCGAATTGTATAATCTCCAATTACTGACATTGGTAACCGACCCAAAGCAATTTGATTATAATTCAATTCGTGACGATCATAAGTAGAAAGTTCATATTCTTCAGTCATTGATAAACAGTTTGTTGGACAATACTCGACACAGTTACCACAAAATATACAGATTCCAAAATCAATACTGTAATTAAGCAATCGTTTCTTTCGAATATCAGTTTCCAATTTCCAATCAACAACGGGTAAATCAATAGGGCATACACGAACACAGACTTCACAAGCAATACATTTATCAAATTCAAAATGTATTCGACCACGAAAACGCTCTGATGTGATCAATTTTTCATAAGGATATTGAATAGTTACAGGTAAACGATTCGCGTGGGATAAGGTAATCATAAAACTTTGACCAATATACCTTGCGGCTCGGACTGTTTGTTGACCAAAATTCATGAACCCAGTTACCATAGGGAACATATCGTGAATATCTATGAATAATTTAACGTTTCTTTCTCTTGTTCGATAGAAATTATGAATCTATAACATCCTATGCCCTTACAGTGAAAGGAGTTGAAAAGAAGTTGTCAATAATAGATTACCTAAAGAAATAGGTAAAAGAAATTTCCACCCAAGATTCAACAGTTGGTCCATTCTCATCCTAGGTAAAGTCCATCTTGTTGTGATAGGAATGAACAAGAACAAATAAGCTTTAGCTAATGTAATAAAGATACCAATTGTCGTTCCAAAGACTCCGCACGCTTCATTAATTCTGAAAAGCTCAGGAATGAATATGTCCGGAATAGCGAGATTCCAACCGCCCAAATAAAGAACTGTTACAAATAATGAAGAAACTAGTAGGTTTAAATAGGAAGCAACATAAAATAAACCAAATTTGATACCTGAATATTCGGTTTGATAACCCGCAACTAATTCTTCTTCTGCTTCTGGTAAATCAAAAGGTAATCTCTCACATTCTGCCAGGGAAGAAATTAGAAAAACCATAAACCCTATAGGTTGACGCCACAGATTCCACCCCAAAAAACCATATTTTGACTGCGCCTCAACTATATCAACTGTACTTGAACTGTTAGATAATCATAGTCGACAATAACATCACTGTCCCCGCCACTATTGCAAAACCGTACATGAGACTTCAGCTTCATACGGCTCCTCAATGGCCACAAATAAATATAAGGACTTATTTAATATTATAATATTATCTCGCTCTGCTTGTAGAGTAGATCGAGTAAAAATACATTGGAGAGTCCAGAATTAGACCAATGCAATTCTGTCTGCTCTAAAAAAAAAGTGCTTCTGAATTGATCTTATCCTTTTTTTTAATTTCAATCTGTCTTTATTCAGTAATAACTTAATCTTAAAATAAAAAGACTCATAGCTCATAAATATTTCGATTTATACCTTTCGATTACGAAAAACAATGAGACATTCTATTAGCTCATGAATCATGATAAGAATTCTATACTGCATTAATATGGATAAAGAAAGAATAAAAAAGTATTTTTTTTTTCATTGCAAATGCAGTCTGGTTCTTTCGTTCCTATTCTTCTTTCTCATACTCATAAAAAATTCATCTAAAAAAAATATAAAGGATTACTTCGTTCCTGATAGTTATTTCTTTAATCAGTGGATAGGAGCATACTTTGGATTGGGATCGTGGAGAAGTACTGCTTAATCGTTTCTACCAACTTAAAGTCCCCATTAGGATTCCTTTTATGCAGAAATACCCTTTATGGGTAACTTACATTATTTCCATTACTAATCCTTTGCGTACCTTGGTATTCCTAACCGTCCACTAATTTTTACTCGACTCCCAGTATGGTAATACAAATAATAGTCAAAAGTAAAAACTCCATACAGGTTGATCTTTTGTACCCGCTTCAAACCATGATGACTAATCCACCAATTTTGGGGAAACAGTTTCTACTCCGTATTTTTACTTCCGCTTAACTCTTGTACTTAGGGAATGAGACTCCATTTTTTACTGCCAATTTCTAAGCTGTTTTGTTTCACTCATATAACTATCTGGTTTAGTTCATCGCCCTGAATGATGAAAAAAATGAATAGAATATATCTATTCAATACATTTACTTTTTTTTTACCTATTTTGATTCTAAAAAAAAAAAAGTAAATGTCCTAACGAATCGCACGTAGAGAAATTGATAACACACATAAAGTTAATGGTATTTCATAACTAATCGATTGAGCGGCAGCTCGTAGGCCACCTAAAAAAGAATATTTATTATTCGATCCATATCCTGACATAAGAAGTCCAATAGGAGCAATACTTGAAATAGCAATCCATAAAAAAACGCCGATACTGAGATCGGCGAGAACAAGGTGATATCCAAAAGGAATTACTGAATAACTTAATAAAATAGATATGACCGCTATAGATGGCCCGAGACTGAATAAACGAATATCCCCTCTAGATGGGAGAAGATCCTCTTTGAAAAGCAGTTTGGTCCCATCTGCTAGAGCTTGAAGAATTCCCAAAGGGCCGGTGTATTCTGGTCCAATACGTTGTTGTACCCCTGCAGATATTTGTCTTTCTAACCACACAATTACGAGTACTCCTATTATAATTCCCGATAAAGGAGTAAAAATAGAAACAAGCAACCATATGAATCCATAAACCTCTTTTAATGATTCCGATCTGGAAAAATAATTGATAGCTTGTTGTACTTTTGTCGTATCAATTATCATTTCAACGATCAACTTCTCCCATAATGATATCTATACTACCTAGAATTGTCATAATATCAGCCAATTTCATTCTTTTAACTAACTGAGGAAGAATTTGCAAATTGATAAAACCCGGCGGACGAATTTTCCATCTCCAGGGAAAAACACTCTGATCCCCTATCAGAAAAATTCCCAATTCCCCCTTTGGGGCTTCTACTCTTACATAAAGTTCTTGTTTCGACAATTCAAAAGCGGGCGAAGGTTTTTTACTAATGAATCGATAATCAAAATCATTCCATTCGGAATCTCTTTCTCTATCAAAGCGCCGTACCTCTAAATTTTCATACGGCCCCCCGGGAACTCGTTCCAGAGCCTGTTGAATAATTTTTATAGATTCCATCATTTCACTGATTCGGACTAAATAACGAGCTAAAGAATCTCCTTCTTTTTGCCATTGTACTTCCCAATCAAATTCGTCGTAACACTCATAATGATCAACTTTACGAAGATCCCATTGAATTCCGGAAGCTCGTAGCATGGGTCCGGATAAGCCCCAATTTATTGCTTCCTCTCCACTAATAAAGCCCACTCCTTCAACTCGTTCCAAAAAAATAGGATTCCGCGTAATAAGCTTTTGATATTCAGTAACCCCTGTTACAAAATAATCACAGAAATCCAAACATTTATCTATCCAGCCATGGGGTAGATCAGCAGCTACTCCTCCGATACGGAAATAATTATGCATCATTCGCATACCTGTGGCAGCTTCGAATAGATCATATACCAATTCTCTCTCTCTGAAAATATAGAAGAAAGGAGTCTGCGCACCGATATCCGCCATAAAAGGGCCAAGCCATAATAAATGAGAAGCTATGCGACTCAATTCCAGCATAATGACTCTAATATAACTAGCTCTTTTAGGTACTTGAATATTTCCCAACTGTTCTGGTGCATTTACCGTTATTGCCTCTGTAAACATAGTAGCTAAATAATCCCAACGTGTTACATAAGGCAGATATTGTATAATTGTTCGATTTTCTGCAATTTTTTCCATTCCTCGGTGTAAATAACCCAATATGGGTTCACAGTCAATAACATCTTCACCATCTAGAGTAACGATGAGTCGAAGAACACCATGCATTGATGGGTGCTGAGGACCCATATTGACTATCATTAGATCTTTTCTTGTAGTTGGTACAGTCATATATTTTTTCTCCGATTCATTATTTCATGAATTGCTGAAAACAAAGTTCATCAAAATTAAAAATCTAAAAAATAGAATATTCAATATAAAAATATAATAAATCAAAGAATTCAAAATGAATTTTCAAATTAACTTAACGAGTTTTTCGCTCCCGAATATCCAATTGACTAATTAATTCTTTATAACGTACTCTATTTTTCTTTGACAAATAAGCCAGCAGACGTTGACGTTTTCCCAGAATTTTTCGTAAACCCCTCTGAGATAAATAATCTTTTCTGTGCAATTCTAAATGTAAAGTAAGTCTCCGTATCTTATTGGTGAAACTGAATATTTGAAATTCAACAGACCCCTTATTTTCTTCCTTTTCTTCTTGCGAAATAACCGGGATGAATAAATTTTTTACCATAAAATAAGGCTCCCTCCCTTTTTTTTTTTTTTACAAATATGGATTTTACCGATCAGTAATAATAATATTCAAAAGTCGTTTGAATTTGTTATACACAACAATGAAATCTGAATTTATTCATATACTTATACGTCTGTTTTTTTTTTTTTATAAAATTGAATTCAATTAATGAATTCAATTAATCAACCCAATTTTCAATTTTTCGGATATGGATACAAAAAAAAGATGGATGATACATTTTGCACCAAAAACAGAGAAGATTTTGAAAAGACTGCCAATTCATTTCTGATATGATAATCGGTATCATGTACCAGAATAGAATGTAATATAACACGTGTGTATATCTGCTTGTTTTCATATACCAGAACATATACGACACGCGATCCATAGGAAATGTGCCATCAACTAATTATCAAGCGTGGATACAGATGTATCCTTGACATGCTGAAACGACTACCATTATTAGTATCAAACCAATAGCGATTCATACAAGCTAAATCTTCTAATCGATAATTGGGCCAAAGAAATAATTTCAAATTAAGAAATTTATTTATATCTATATCAAGATGTCCTCCTTCGTTCAAAAAGGTAACATATTTACTAGCACTGTTACCATTACCATTACAAAATACTGGATTTCTATCCACAATATTAAAATTCCCCGAATTTAAACAAATTCGAATTCTCAATTCTCTACGACGTTTAGGAGATAAAATATTATCAAGAACAAGCAAATCATAATGATTTTTGTCTCTAGTCCCAACCAACTTTTCATGTCGTGCAATGGATTTCTCAAGACCATTCATATCGACATGTCTTTTTTCTTGGCATCTTCGATTAGTTTGAGTTTGGTTTTTATTTTTCTGCACCCGTGAAATAGCTATGGTTTGATACATAAGAAACTGCCTATCCCATTTTATAGATAACCGAGCTGGTTCAATAATAAAAATTCCCCTTTTTATTAATTTTGAAAGAGTTAGAGTCTTCGAAATCGGCATTACATCCAGACTCATTTCGTCTCTTTGAATAGAGGCTATAGCAATTTCTTTTGGGTTTTTCAGTCTAAGCAGTAGACAATAGACTTTGACATTATTGATTATTTTTTTATTCAAAGGATTATCCCATCTTAATTGAAAAAGAAAATATCTTTTCAGGAAGAAATCTAATTCCGCTGCTATATTACTATTACTCGTAGATTTTTTTTTCTTTTTACGTTTTTGAATGTCTGATCCTCTATCAGAATCTTCTTTAACATTTTTTTTAACATCTTTTTGTTGTTTTGATGGATCTGATCCGGGATTCCCTTGTTTTTGTGTATCTGATCCAAAATTTTCTTGGACTGGCTTCTTTTTTTCTTCTTGATTTTGATTTTCTAATTCAAGAGAGTTTTCTTGATTAGATAATATAGGAAGATCCTTTTTTTCCTTTCTGTGAATTTTTTGTTTTTCACTAACGTTATTATTTTCATTAAAATGAAAAAGAAGTAAATTCATTGGTATGGTCCAGGGTTGAATTTTATATGCACCGTAAGGTGACACAAATTCTGGGAAAAACCAAAGTTCCAAATTCGATATAGGACAATTTATTATTTCTTCATTCATTTCCATCCAGTCAAAATAAGTTTTTGTTTGATTGGATGGGTTGATTTGTTTATGAATCGCGAGATAAAAAAAATCCTTTTTATCAATTTTCTCAATTATTTGATAAAAATTATTCCGAGTCTTAGTTTTTTTATTAATGTTGGCCTCGATATCCATATCGGTCCAGCACTCAATATCGATTTTTGTTCTAATACAAAAAAGAAAAATTTTCCAATCAAAATATTTTCTATCCGGATTTCTATCCGTATCATAATCTTCTCTTAGATAATTATTAAGAGATATATCTCCCGGCAAATAAAATAGTTTAGGATTATATGTATTGTAATTACATGTGTTGTAAGTATAGAGAAATTCTTTTTCCCCATTTACTTGTAATGGTGATCTAGAAATATATGAATCCTTCTTATCTTCATAATTAATATATTTATGTGATAAACAATCATATTTATAGTTTTTAAATTGATCTTTTTGATTCAGTAATGAATCCACTGCATAATTAGAATTTTTTTGTTTCTCGTAATGAATTAATTGGTCTTTTTCATTTTCATATAAATAAAAATTGGTTAAGTTTTTAGTTTGAACCATATAACTTTGATGGACTCTTTTTCGCCATTTTTGCGGTACTAATCGCGACCATCTAGTATGAGAAAAATCATATTGATAGTGATAATGTCCTCTTAACCAGTTTTTCCATTTATTCATTCTAAAATTGTGAAGTTTCTTATGTCTTGATTCCGAATGAAATATTCCTTGTGTTCCAAAGGAATCTTTTATTCTATCCTTAAGAAAAAGAAGTGTTCCACGATATTGAAGTACAGATCTCAAGTGATACTTGTTAAAAATTTTTGTTTGTGATAATTTGTAAAATACATATGCCTGTGGCAGAGAAGCAAGGTCACAAAAACTATGTGAATTTTTCTTATTAAAAAGTGACTTTTTTATAGTCGAAAAAAAATGAATTTTATTTGGATTTGTTTCATCAATTTCTTTTTGATTTGTTTTGGAACTAGATTTCAAAAAATTTTTGTTTTTTGAGTCAAGAATAAATTTTACATTGATTCTGATACTAGTTATGATACATAAAAGGCTTTCTATATATACCCTTTCAATAAAAAATTTCATAAAATAGTACCATTTGCGTATTAATCGGTTACTTTTTCTTTTTACTATTTGCCCAATAATTTTTGGCGATTCTAATCCCTTATCATCACAACTTTTTTCGTTAGAACTAATATCTCTATTTGGAATTAGAAATATATTTTTCTTGTCTTTTGCAATTTTTTCAATTTGATTTCTGATTATACTTGTCCTATCAGCCACATCTTTTATTTTTTTTGCTATCAGTGAATAATTTATCCAATCCGTGGATCGAATTCGAATGGGTGATTCATGAATAATCTGATTACTTATTTTATTTATATAAATAATTTTTTTTTTATTTGTACTCGATTCATCTATTTCTCTCAATCCAAATAATGGAATTTTACTTACTTTTGCAAGTTTTTTCATTATTATTTTTATAAATCGAAATAGTTTGATAATCCATCGTGTTTTTTCTTTTGAAACCTTTATAAAAAATTTTGTTCTTTCTTTCAAAATTCTTAAAGCTAGAAAACATTTCTTTTTCACTTTTATAAGTTTTTTTTCAATTTCTTTCCAGACGGGTTCAAAAAAGGAAGGTCGTTTTCGGGGAGAACCAAAAGGTAGTTCAGCTTCCATTCCCCAAACTGTTAAAAAACAAAAATTCTCTGTTTTCCCTTTCTTTTTCATTGGATCCCTATGATTGAATTGTACTTTTGATCTGTGCCAAGGTTTCAGACAGAAAGGAAATAGGATCTTTATCTGAATACCGTCAGTTAACCAATTTTTCGGAAATTCTTTTTCTGACAATTGAACACCATTATAAGTGCATTTAACATGTATTTCTTTACTCCATGCTTTAAAATCCTCCTGCCACTCGGGGAATTGACATAATAATATACGTCCAAAATTTTTGGTTATTATCAATGAGGGCAATACTAAAAATTTTCTAAGAATCGATTGGGTTACTAACATATAACCCCTTATTGCTTGAGCAAATAGAAGAGTATCCCAAGTTTCTGATATTCTTATCCGTTCATTTTCCTGTCTTTTTTCCTCCTTTTTTTTTTCTTTTGTCTCCTCAGAATTCGAAATTTTTAATTCCGTGCCTTTCCCCTTCCAATTTTTGAAACTCAAATTCAGCATTCCGGAGATATCAAAAAAAAAAGTTTTATCTACCCTGTCAAAAAAAAGTGGGGAATGCACAGTTGCTTGAAACAGTTCGCAAGTAACTGTTTTACGTCTTTGAGCGCGCATGGATCCTTTGATTAGATCTCGACGAAAATCTGATTGTTGTGAATAACGTGTCAAATTCAATTCGTCTGATTTATTCTGATTGCTACTATTCTCGGTAGTACTAATATTCTCGGTAGTACTAGTATTCTCGGTAGTAGTAGGAGTATTCTGGTTCTTCTTATTATCAGTAAAAATGACTACACGTTTTGCTTTTCGTGAACGAATACCACGATCCAGTCTTGACTCTTCGTCATTTTCTATCTCCTGGTCTTTGAAATCGTCGGTCAATTTGTATGACCACCGAGGAACCTTTTTTTTGATTTCATTTATTTCAAGAGATTCTTCTATAATTGTTTGATCATTAGGATACGTTGTAGATGCATTGAAGAAATTTTTCGATTGATTTTCTGAATCAATTTTTTTTTGTTCCGCAAATGGGGAAAGGACTTTGAAATTCAAATTAGGCATCGGTTCCCTTGCAAATTCACTTTCAAATTCTCGGAAATCGGTATCAAGGATACCATGAAACTTATTTATCCAAAAGGTTGTTATAGAATCTTCTATTGAGGTGAATAAAGAATTTTGTATTGTTCCGCGACGGGGGCCATTCAAAAAAGGATCATACATTTTAGGTAAGCATTTTTGTTCAGTCTCATCATTGCACAATCTAGTCCTTTTTTCAAGTACATCCAGATCAAGAAACCCTTTGCCTAGAGCTTCAATTCGATTGAGAAATTCATTGCTCAGGTTGTTTCTCTTTTGTTCATTGGTATAAACCCAATGATTATACAATTCTTCCGGGGAAATTTTTTCTGTCGTGCACAAAAACAACTTTTTTTGTATCATTTCAAAAAAAGTTGATAAACCGGGTGGATATGTAAAAGCTATCCTTTTGTTTCCGTTACTTATACATGTAAAAAAAAAATATTGTGACATTTCATTTCTTACAGCATTTTCAAATCGATCATTTTTTATATATCGCAATGGACGATTCCATCGTTTATAGTCGAAAAGAAGAATTACAAGAGGTTTTTCAAACCAGAACCTGAATAGGTCTGTCACTTTTTTTTTCTCTTTGATTTCTATTTCTAACTTCGAATTTTCTTGATTCCCATCAAGATAATAATTTTCAGAAACTGGGCTATTTTTATAGCATGTCTCTTTAAAGTGAAATTCATCCTTTGTTTTTTCCTTTCCATTCACCCGGATCTCTTCCGTTTCATCTATTTTGTCCGGATCATCCTTTTCTTCCGAACAAAGGGAAGGGGAAGGGTCTTCTTCGGTGGATCCCTCCTGTTCCTGTTTAGTCCCCTTCGTTTCGGAAGTTGTTTCTATTTCTACATCTGTT